TTTTTCAATAAAGACGCGTTTTGGACTTTTTTTGTTCTTCCTTAGAATAGAAAAAAGTCACTAAATTCATCGAATTAACTTCTCATTGATGTATTATTTCATCAAGATTCAATCCAAACCACGATGGTATTTTCTTGTTCGTGAATGGGTCTATTTCATCTTTTTAGGTTTCTGCTCTACTCCGAGTAAAAATCCGCCCGATATTGATTCGCACATATAGGACAAATCTTCTGATCACTATTTCTTTTTTATGACTTTTTTCAATTAATTTCAGATCTTTCACCAAGTATTTAGTTTGAGATTCCCTCGCTTGAAAAATAGGATATCTTTACAAATAACAAAGAGGAATCATTTTTCATACGCGCAGTAATCGTAGATATATTACCAATTGGGTTTTTTATAAACAGAGCCTGGATATTTCATTTTTTTAGTCCAACCAAAGCCAACCATAAATTATTCTAATTGATAATAGTACTATGAATCCCCCCAAACAATGGATCTAATTGCATGCACTTCACGCTCCAATTTTTTAATTTTTTGATGATTCCATTTTTCTTTCTTGGGCGAAACAGAGGATATCTCGATCGGGGAAGAGAACGGGGAAATCCCATATGACCCAATATTTCTCACAAGTCGCACTATATGTCAACCCAAGATGCATCTTCCTCTCCAGGAATTCGGAAAGGAACTTTTGGAACACCAATAGGCATGGATTAAAAGAAAAAAGAACTAACTATTCTATTTCACTTTGATATGAAAACGTAACAATAGGGTTTTATTGTCTTTATAATATTGACTTTATCATAATTAATTTTATCCATAGATTAGAAAAATTCAGAAAGAAAGACAAAATAAATAAAGGAAATTTTTGACGAATAGGTTCTTTTGATGATAAATAAGGATGGACGCCTTTACTCATTGAAAATGGTATCAACCCCCCATTGCGTATTGGTACTTATCGAGTATAGAATAAATCTGCTTGTCTTTGTTCCTACGAACAGAATTGTTCAATTATTATGAACAGAATAAATTAAATATTAACCTAATGCTTCCCTTGTTAGGAAATAATCCATTGAACAAAGGAGGTCCATAGGACAGTCATAGTATAGTCTTTTCTAATGCAATAAAGTTACACAGTGTCCATTTTTCTTTGCGAAAGGGGTATTTTCCATGGGTTTGCCTTGGTATCGTGTTCATACCGTTGTATTGAATGATCCCGGCCGGTTGCTTTCCGTTCATATAATGCATACAGCTCTGGTTGCTGGTTGGGCGGGCTCGATGGCTCTGTATGAATTAGCAGTTTTTGATCCTTCTGACCCTGTTCTTGATCCAATGTGGAGACAGGGTATGTTCGTTATACCCTTCATGACTCGTTTAGGAATAACCAATTCGTGGGGGGGTTGGAGTATCACAGGAGGGACTGTAACGAATCCGGGGATTTGGAGTTACGAAGGTGTGGCGGGGGCACATATTGTATTGTCTGGCTTATGCTTTTTGGCAGCTATCTGGCATTGGGTTTATTGGGATCTAGAAATATTTTGTGATGAACGTACAGGAAAACCTTCTTTGGATTTGCCCAAGATCTTTGGAATTCATTTATTTCTATCCGGAGTGGCTTGCTTTGGTTTTGGTGCATTTCATGTAACAGGCTTGTATGGTCCTGGAATATGGGTGTCCGATCCTTATGGACTAACGGGAAAAGTACAACCTGTAAATCCATCATGGGGTGTGGAAGGTTTTGATCCTTTTGTTCCGGGAGGAATAGCTTCTCATCATATTGCAGCGGGTACATTGGGGATATTAGCGGGTCTATTCCATCTTAGTGTCCGACCACCGCAACGTCTATATAAAGGATTGCGTATGGGAAATATTGAAACCGTACTCTCGAGTAGTATCGCGGCTGTCTTTTTTGCAGCTTTTGTTGTTGCTGGAACTATGTGGTATGGTTCAGCAACTACCCCTATCGAATTATTTGGTCCCACTCGTTATCAATGGGATCAGGGTTACTTCCAGCAAGAGATATATCGAAGAGTTAGCGCCGGGCTAGCAGAAAATAAAAGTTTATCAGAAGCCTGGTCTAAAATTCCTGAAAAATTAGCCTTTTATGATTATATCGGCAATAATCCGGCAAAAGGAGGGTTATTCAGGGCAGGGTCAATGGATAACGGAGATGGAATAGCGGTTGGATGGTTAGGACACCCTATCTTTCGAGATAAAGAGGGGCGTGAGCTTTTTGTACGTCGTATGCCTACTTTTTTTGAAACATTTCCCGTCGTTTTGGTAGACGGCGATGGAATTGTTAGAGCTGATGTTCCTTTTAGAAGGGCAGAATCTAAGTATAGTGTTGAACAAGTAGGTGTAACCGTTGAGTTCTATGGCGGCGAACTCAATGGAATCAGTTATAGTGACCCCGCTGCTGTGAAAAAATATGCTAGACGCGCTCAATTGGGTGAAATTTTTGAATTAGATCGTGCAACTTTGAAATCCGATGGTGTTTTTC